ATCGTCCAAGACCCTAAATATTGATAAATAAAACTACTATTTATTTGTTGAATAGACAGTGTCATTGAAAAAAGCATAACTATACTCAAAAACACAATACTAGAAAAAGCCCACATACGACGAAATTTTTTTGTTGCTGTAGGAAAAAAAAGAATTCCAGCTCCTATTAAAAAAGGAACTGGAAGTGGAATCAAAGGTATGATCCATGCATATTCGTATATATGTTCCATAAAAAATAAAACTTTGAATTTTTCATTAATTTTTTCGAATTCACTGGTTCTTACCTTTTTTAAAAGAAGTCAATAAAAAAGAAAGATATAGAATAAATTCAAATTATTAGAATGAAAGTTTTCATAATATTCAAATCAAGAAATTCTAATTGGTCAAATGCTCAAATTACAATTGTATTATATTCAACTAAAACATTTTTATATATTTGTCACTTTACTTTCTACTTTACAGAAAAACTAATTTACATAACATAAACTAAAAAAAGGAAAAAAAGGGGGACTCCAATGTATAAAATCCTTTATCATTACTTCCATTTTAAAAGAAATTAGATAAAAATTAAAATTTTTCTATTATCTATTAAAAAAGCCAACTTTACTTTTAACATTTAATTAAAACAAAAATCTTTCGTTATGGTTTTTTCTATGACATGTAAATTAAATGTAACATAAAAAAAAATAAATAAAGATATAAATTGAATTCTTTATTTATTTTTTTAGTAAAATTTAATAAAAAACAAATTTGATTTTGATGATACAAAAGTTTCTATTCATTTTTTGAATTCTAATACTCATAATATAGAGTAGGTATTACCTATAAACTAACTAAATATTACTAGATGTCTTTCACATCCAACTATAAAAATAACCTATTCATTTTTGAATGGCAGTTCCAAAAAAACGTACTTCTATTTCAAAAAAACGTATTCGTAAAAATATTTGGAAAAGAAAAGGATATTGGGTAGCATTAAAAGCATTCTCGTTAGCAGTATCTCTTTCTAATGGTAATTCAAAAAATTTTTTGGATAAGTAATCAAAGGTTAGAATAATCTGAATCCGCCGAATTCCAAAAAAATATTATAGATAATAATAACAAATGTCATGAGGTTTTATATAAACTGAAAATAAAATAAATGATTTTCATATAGAATTAAAAATTTTTATTTCTTAATGTGTTTAATTAATCAATAGAAAATGGAACTGACTTCTATCTTATGATATGTCAAATGCGAATTCTTCTGTCTGCTCTAAAAAGCTACTTAAAAAAAAAAGATGATTTCATTATCTTTTTTGTATATTTTCTCATTTCCGAGATGGGGATTTTTCTTTTCCCCACAAACCTAGTTTGCTAGATCTAAAAAGAGGTTTTTATATCTATTGAAAAGCAAATATACAAAAATATTTACAAATATTTAATAATTAGTCAAATAAAAAGGGACTAGGCCCTTGAAAGTGAAACCTCGGTTTTTCATTGAAATTAAAAACTTGACCCTTTTTGTTTACGTAATAATTAAATATCTGTATCACTAGATAGCCCGCGCCCATTTTTAAGTTTTCAATTGAAGCAAAAACGACCTTCTTTTTCGTTTCAATTTAGATTATAAAATTGAGTTTGAGTTAGATAGTATGTACGATGAAGTAACCTTGAATAATAAAAAATCGATCCTATTTGGATTGTAAAATCAATCCAAATAGAGATCTATATTGATAACTTTATCAGTTTATCTTTATCTAAAAAATTCAATAATAAAAACAAATAAAAATATTATATCTTTATATTTTTTATATCTTTTGAATCAATTTACATATATATAGATTATAATCTAATAATTCTTAATATATTAATCTTTCCTTTCTTTATATTTATAAAAAAATAAAATGAAAATACCTTGCAATTTCTATTGAAACGTCTTTGTTATATAATACCAACAACCGAAAATCAAACCAAAATAAGTCTTCGTATTGAACGCTCAAATTGGAATTTGAACGACTTTTCATTTTAATGTAATGTGTTTTAAAAATATTACATTGACTTCCTCAATCTCGACGATTGAATTCAAATAAGCTATTATTATTTAACAAGCCGCTATGGTGAAATTGGTAGACACGCTGCTCTTAGGAAGCAGTGCTAGAGCATCTCGGTTCGAGTCCGAGTGGCGGCATGGCACTTTCTTAATTCTAATTGATCAATTATCAAAAAAATTTAATAGTCCTATAATATAATGAATATGGAACTGAATTGAATTCTGGATCTTCGTAATTTTGAATTAAGGGACTTTTTTTATGATATTTTCCATTTTAGAGCATATTTTAACTCATATTTCTTTTTCAATCGTTTCAATTGTAATTACAATTCATTTGATCACTTTATTAATCAATGAAATAGAAACCCTATCTGATTCATTAGAAAAAGGTATGATAGTAACTTTTTTATGTATAACAGGATTATTATTCACTCGTTGGATTTCTTCGGGACATTTTCCATTAAGTGATTTATATGAATCATTAATCTTCCTTTCGTGGAGTTTCTACATTATTCATATGCTTTCTTATTTTAAAAACCAGAAAACTCATTTAAGTGCAATAACTGCACCAAGCGCTATTTTTACTCAAGGCTTTGCTACTTCGGGCCTTTTAACTGAAATGCATCAATCCAAAATATTAGTACCGGCTCTTCAGTCCCAATGGTTAATGATGCATGTAAGTATGATGGTATTAGGTTATGCAGCTCTTTTATGCGGATCCTTATTATCGGTAGCACTTTTAGTCATTACATTTCAAAAAAATATAAGTAGTTTGGGTAAAATAAAACATTTATTAAATGAGTCTTTTTTTTTCAATGAGATCGAATATATCACTCAAAAATCCACTATTTTACAAAGTACTTCTCATTTTTCTTTTAGGAATTATTACAGGTCCCAGTTGATTCAACAACTAGATTATTGGAGTTACCGTGTTATTAGTTTAGGGTTTCTCTTTTTAACGATAGGTATACTTTCAGGAGCAGTATGGGCGAATGAGGCATGGGGATCATATTGGAATTGGGACCCAAAAGAAACGTGGGCTTTTATTACTTGGACCATATTCGCAATTTATTTACATATTCGAACAAATATTAATTTGCAAGGGGCAAATTCTGCGATTGTGGCTTCTATAGGTTTTCTTATAATTTGGATATGCTATTTTGGGGTTAATCTATTAGGAATAGGACTACATAGTTATGGTTCTTTTATATTAACAACCATCTAATTGACTGACAAATCGAAAAAGAGAACAGACATATTACATCTAGAAATATGTAAACTTCGTTGAGAACCATTTAAATCAAGTAGTGGAGTGATTCAAATGGTTCTCACAAATGTCAAATGATCTGATTATACTTTTTTTTTTTCATTTTTTACATAAAGTAAGAATTCTTTTTTCATGTGAAAACTACCGCTAAAAATAATTAGATATAATAGCTTCTACCTTTTCAACTGATAGTGACAAAGCGAAATCGGGGTAAAGGCCAATACCTATTACTGGTAGAAAAATAGAGATTACAATAAATAACTCCCGTGGTCCAGAATCAAAAAAATAAGAGTTTGGAATATTCAATAACTTGTATCCATAGAACATTTGACGTGACATAGATAATGAATAAATAGGAGTTAATATCATTCCAATTGCCATTCCAAAAGTAATGAGTATTTTTGCCATTAAAAGGTATTTTTGGCTAGTAATTATTCCAAAAAATACAATTAATTCTGCAACAAAACCACTCATGCCCGGTAAGGCAAGGGAAGCCATTGAAAAGCTACTGAAGAGTGTAAAGACTTTTGGCATTGAAATAGCTATTCCACCCATTTCGTCCAGATAAACAAGACGTATTCGATCATAACTCGTTCCTGCTAAGAAAAAAAGCGCAGCACCAATAAATCCATGAGAAATTATTTGTAAAACAGCTCCATTGAGTCCTGTATCGGTTATAGAACTAATTCCTATAATTATGAAACCCATGTGAGATACAGAGGAATAGGCTATTCTTTTTTTTAAATTACGTTGTCCGAGAGATGTTAAAGCTGCATAGATTATTTGAATTGTGCCTACTATCAGCAACCAAGGAGAAAATATAGAATGAGCGTGGGGTAATAATTCCATATTTATACGCACCAATCCATATGCTCCCATTTTTAATAAGATTCCGGCTAGAAGCATACATGTACTGTAATGTGCTTCTCCATGGGTATCCGGTAACCATGTATGGAGGGGTATAATCGGCGATTTAACAGCAAAAGCAATAAGAAATCCAATATAGAATATTATTTCTAATGCGACAGGATATGATTGATTAGCTAATTTTTCAAAATTTAGTGTTGGTTCATTGGAACCATATAACCCAATACCTAGAACTCCCATTAATAGAAAAATGGAACCTCCTGCAGTGTACAAAATAAACTTTGTAGCTGAATATAGACGTTTCTTTCCTCCCCACATAGATAAAAGTAGATAAACAGGAATTAATTCTAATTCCCACATTATAAAAAAAAGGAAAAGATCTTGACAAGAAAATAATCCGATTTGACCACTGTACATTGCTAACATTAGGAAATAAAATAATCGCGAATCTCGAGTAACTGGCCGAGCCGCTAAAGTAGCTAAAGTAGTGATGAATCCCGTCAGTAAAATGGGGCCTATACAAAGCCCATCGATTCCTAATCTCCAGTGGAAATCAAAAAAGTCGATCCATTTATAATCTTCTGCTAGTTGAATTAATGGATCATCCAATTGAAAATGATAACAGAATGCATAGGTTGTTAGAAGGAGTTCTAACAAACATATACATATAGTATACCACTTCATTACTTTATTCCCTCTATGAGGAATAAAGAAAATGAAAGAACCTGCAAATATAGGCAAAACTACAATTATTGTTAACCAAGGAAAGTAATTCGTGGTAAAGACAAGATACACTTGGACCAAAAACCCGTACCCGAAAAGAAATATAGAATTTGTTTCTTTTCGAGCGCGGGTTTTTATCGGTAAAAAAAAGAAAATGGATTAGGAGGAGTTTTCTGGAATGTATCAATAAGCTAGACCCATGCTTCGAGTTGTTTCATGCCATAAATAAACTCGAACACTCAAAAAATCTGTTGGACAGGCAGATTCACATCTCTTACAACCAACACAGTCCTCTGTTCTTGGAGCAGAAGCTATTTGTTTAGCTTTACATCCGTCCCAGGGTATCATTTCTAATACATCTGTGGGACAAGCTCGAACACATTGAGTACACCCTATACATGTGTCATAAATCTTTACTGAATGTGACATTGGATCTATAAAAATTTTTCACTTTCTTAAATTTCGATCTAGTATAAACTTGTAAATGAATCACATATTCAAACTCAAACACTAGACGAATCAATGATATACCAGAATTGTTTTAATGAACCTATTCTGGATCGGTTTATAGAACACAAAAAACATCCAAAATACTTTTAGTTATTACATTTTTACAAGCATAATCACATGTTACGAACGACTACTTATTTAACAAATTTGATTGATTGATACGAGTTGATTTTCTGTTACGATAAATTGATGAAACAATCGCTGGTCCAATAGCTGCTTCAGCGGCTGCAATAGCTATAACAAAAATCGAGAAAATATTTCCTTTTAATTGACGACTATCAAAAAAATCAGAAAAAGTTACAAAGTTGAGATTAACTGCATTTAATATAAGTTCAAGACACATAAGAGCTCTAACCAAATTTCTACTCGTGATTAATCCATAGATACCAATAGAAAATAAATAGGCACTCAAAACAAGTACATGTTCGAGCATCATTAAATTGACCAACTCCTTCTTTATTTATTTTAGTTCAATCTGAACAACAATTAAACTTATTTTATTGACAAAAATATAACAAATTTGAATATAAAAAATACCGAAGATTTCGTTGAGATTGCTGCTTGTATTGAAAAATTCATGATTGACGAGCCACAGCAATTGCACCTATCAAAGCAACTAAAAGAATTATTGAAATGAGTTCAAATGGAAGAAAAAAATCTGTTGATAAATGAATTCCAATTTGTTGACTATTATTTATTAAATCTTGTTCTAGAATTTGGTTTGATTTTGTAGTCCAAATAATTCCATACCATGATGTATTGAGAATAGTAGTAATTAATGAAACAAAAATACTTGTACAAACTAAGGACGTAATCCCATCGCCAACAGTCCAAAGATTCAAGTCTTTGTCATATTCTGAACCATTCATGAACATTACAGCAAATATGATTAACACGTTTATAGCTCCTACGTAAATAAGGAGCTGTGCAGAAGCTACAAACTGTGAGTTTGCGAGAATATAAAATAAAGATATACAAACAAGAACCAATCCCAAAGAAAAGGCAGAAAAAATTGGATTGGTAAAGAATACCACTCCGAGACCTCCTAATATAAGAACTAATCCCAGAAATACTAAAAGAAAATCATGTATTAGTCCAGGTAAATCCATTCTATGTAAAATAAAAGATAAAAAGTTTCATGATCTTTTTGACTTGACCAGGAAAATCAAATGAAGTTACTCTTGTTATGATACGTTCCTAATTGAATCAAATCCTAATGAGTTTTAATTGATGTAGACAGAATTATCGGACCAATCATATAAACCTAATAAAAATAAAATCTTTTAAATCTTTACGGTAGACAAATATTCAATACAAATTAATCTGAAATTCTCATCAACCAACCAAATAAACAGTTGGGATTTTTAGTTTTTAGAGCAAAAATAAAATTTTTTAATTCAGATAAAAATAAAAATTTTATCAATTGGAAATTGTTCTTGAATCAAGCGATTTCTCTTTTATTTTCTATTTTAGGTGAATTCAAAATTGTTCGAATTGTATAATCATCATTTATTGATATTGGTAAACGTCCCAAAGCAATTTGATTATAGTTTAATTCGTGACGATCATACGTCGAAAGCTCATATTCTTCAGTCATTGATAAACAATTTGTGGGACAATACTCAACGCAATTACCACAAAATATACAGATTCCGAAATCAATACTGTAATTAAGCAATCGTTTTTTCCTAATCTCAGTTTCCAATTTCCAATCAACAACAGGTAGATCTATAGGACATACACGAACACATACTTCACAAGCAATGCATTTATCAAATTCAAAGTGTATTCGCCCACGAAAACGCTCTGATGTTATCAATTTTTCATAAGGATATTGAATAGTTACAGGTAAACGATTCGCGTGAGAAAGGGTAATTAGAAACCCTTGACCAATATACCGTGCCGCTCGTACTGTTTGTTGACCATAATTCATGAATCCAGTTACCATAGGGAGCATATCGTAAATATCGATAAAAAATTTGATGTTTGTTTCTTTCTCTTGTTTGAGTAAGGTGAATCGCGTAAATAGAAAATAGTAGATTTATGTATAATTCTTTAAAGTGAAAAGAGTTGGAAAGAAGTTGTTAATAATAAATTACCTAAAGAAATAGGTAAAAGAAATTTCCATCCAAGATTTAAAAGTTGGTCCATTCTTAGCCTAGGTAAAGTCCATCTTGTTGTGATAGAAATGAACAAGAAAAAATAAGTTTTAGCTAATGTAATGAAAATACCAATTGTCGTTTCAAAGACTCCATCTGTTTCATTTATTTTCAAAAGTTCAGGGTCAAATATGTATGGAATAGAGAAATTCCAACCGCCCAAGTAAAGAACTGTTACAAATAATGAAGAAACTAGTAGATTTAGATAGGAAGCAACGTAAAATAAACCAAATTTAATACCTGAATATTCGGTTTGATAACCTGCTACTAATTCTTCTTCGGCTTCTGGTAAATCAAACGGCAATCTTTCACATTCTGCGAGAGAAGAAATTATAAAAACGATAAACCCTATAGGTTGTCGCCACAAATTCCATCCCCAAAATCCGTATTTTGATTGTGCCTCAACTATATCAATTGTACTTGAACTGTTAGATAATCATAGTCGGTGATAAGATCACTGTTATCATCGCTATTCCAGAACCGTACGTGAGATTTTTACCTCATACGGCTCCTCGAGGGTCATAAATAAATATAAGGATCGCCCAATTCGATATTCTTTCATCTTACTGCGTTTGTAGGATAAAATTGTAGGATAAAAGTACAAAGAAATTGAAAACTCCTGAATTATACCAATGAAATTCTGTCTGCTATACTTTAAAAAAGCACTTCTGAATTTATCTTTTCCTTTACTTTGTAATTGAATTCCAGTTGGGATTCTATTGGATTTTTTTATTCAATTGAGTAAGAACTTCATCCTTAAAGAAGATACTGCTTTTAGCAATGTAAATAGATATTTCATCTTATCATTTTTGATTACGAAACAGATCCAGAGATTAATTCATGAATTATGATAAGAATTGAATCTCAATTAGTATGGATATAGAAAAGTAACACTAAAAAAAATCTCTTTTTTTGTTACAATTCTTTTATTTTATTTTTACTCAGAAAAAAAAGTCTTTCACAAAAGTAAAGGATTACTTCGTTCCTGATAGTCATTCATTTAATCGGTGGATAGGAGCATACTCTGGATCGGAATTATGGGGAGTACGACTTGATCATTTCTACCAAATTAAAGCCCCAATTAGTATTTCTTTTAGATAATCAAAATGGATTTTCGGATAACTTACATAATCTCTATTACTAATCCTTTGTGTATCTTGGTGTTCCTAATCATCCACTCCTTTTTTTGGAATCTCCGTATCATGTATGGTAAACATATACAAAGGAGAGTAAAAACTCCATAGAGTTTTTTTTTTCAACCCGCTTCAAGAGATGATGACTAATCAATTCGTCTTGGGGAAACCCCTTTGAGGTTTACTTTCATTGAACTCTTGTACATAGAACATGAGACTCAACTTTTTTACAGCAAATTGAAAAGCTGTTTTTTTTCACTCATCTAACTATCTAGTTTAGTTCATCAACCCGAATAGTGAATAACATTACCCTGAAGTGAAGGGTGAATCAAAAAAAAAGATATTTATTCAATGTATTAAGGTTCATTCTTAAAAACCGAGAAATAAAAGAAATGTTGATGTCCCAACGAATCACACGTAGAGATATTGATAACACACATAGAGTTAATGGTATTTCATAACTAATCGATTGGGCAGCAGCCCGTAAACCACCTAAAAAAGAATATTTATTATTTGATCCATATCCTGACATAAGAAGTCCAATCGGAGCAATACTTGAAATGGCGATCCATAAAAAAACACCAATACTTAGATCGGCTAGAACAAGACGGTAACTAAAAGGAATTACTGAATAACTTAATAGAATTGATATGACTGCTATTGAAGGCCCGACACTGAATAAGCTCGTATCTCCTCTAGATGGAAGAAGGTTCTCTTTGAAAAGTAGTTTTGTCCCATCCGCTAAAGCTTGAAGAATTCCCAAAGGGCCGGCATATTCAGGTCCAATACGTTGTTGTATCCCTGCAGATATTTCTCTTTCTAACCACACAATTACGAGTACACCTATTGTAATTCCCAATACAAGAATCACAATAGGAACAAGCATCCATACGGTCTCATATATCTCTTTTAAAGATTCTAATCTAGAAAAAGAATTGATAGCTTGTACTTCTGTTGTATCAATTATCATTTCAACGATCAACTTCCCCCATAATGATATCTATGCTACCTAGTATCGTCATAATATCAGCCAATTTCATTCTTTTAACTAACTTAGGAAGAATTTGCAAATTAATAAAACCCGGCGGGCGAATTTTCCATCTCCAAGGAAAAACACTTTGATCTCCTATCAAATAAATTCCCAATTCCCCTTTTGGAGCTTCAACTCTTACATAAAGCTCTTGTTTTGACAATTCAAAAGTCGGAGACGGTTTTTTACTAATAAATCGATATTCAAAATCATTCCATTCAGGATCTCGTGTTCTATTAAAGCGACGACTTTCTAAATTCTCATAGGGACCCCCCGGAATTCCTTCTAAAGCTTGTTGAATAATTTTTATGGATTCCGCCATTTCACTAATTCGTATTAAATAACGAGCTAATGAATCTCCTTCTTTTTGCCATTGGATTTCCCAATCCAATTCGTCGTAACACTCATAATGATCAACTTTACGAAGATCCCATTTGATTCCGGAAGCTCGTAGCATTGGTCCTGATAAACCCCAATTTATTGCTTCTTCTCCGCTAATAATGCCTACTCCTTCAACTCTTTCTAAAAAAATAGGATTTCGTGTAATAAGCTTTTGATATTCAGCAATCCCGGTTAAAAAATAATCACATAAGTCCAAACATTTATCTATCCAGCCATAAGGCAGATCGGCCGCTACTCCTCCAATACGAAAATAATTATGCATCATTCTCATCCCGGTGGCAGCTTCAAATAGATCATATATTAATTCTCTTTCTCTGAAAATATAGAAGAAGGGTGTCTGTGCACCAATATCTGCCATAAAAGGTCCAAGCCATAACAAATGAGAAGCTATCCGACTTAATTCCAACATAATCGTTCTTATATAACTAGCTCTTTTAGGTACTTGAATATTTCCTAATTGCTCTGGTGCATTTACAGTTATTGCTTCTGTGAACATAGTAGCTAAATAATCCCAACGTGTTACATAAGGCAGATATTGTATAATTGTTCGGTTTTCTGCAATTTTTTCCATCCCTCTGTGTAAATAACCTAATATGGGTTCACAGTCAATAACATCTTCACCATCTAAAGTAACGATGAGTCGAAGAACACCATGCATTGATGGGTGGTGAGGACCCATATTGACTATCATGAGGTCTTTTCTTTTAGTTGGTACAGTCATAGGGTTTTCCCGGATTTCTTCTTCCATGAATTGCTGAAAATAAAAAGAAATTTATCAAAATTAAAGCTCGAATAAATAAAAAACTTAAAAATGACTCTTCAAATTAACGTCTTTTTAGCTCTCGAATATTCAATTTACTGATTAATTCTTTATAACGTATTCTATTTTTTTTTGACAAATAAGCCAGCAGGCGTTGGCGTTTTCCCAGAATTTTCCGTAGACCTCTCTGAGATGAATAGTCTTTTTTGTGGAATTCCAAATGTGAAGTAAGTCTCCGTATCTTTTTGGTAAAACGGAATACTTGAAATTCAACAGATCCTCGGTTTTCTTCTTTTTCTTCTTGCGAAATAAAAGATATGAATGAATTTTTTGCCATAAAAAATTCTTATACTTCCTATTTTACGAATATTAATTTTACTGATCAGTAATAATAATGGGAACTATTTGAATCTGATATATAAAAATTTCCTTATTGATTGATTTCTGGATCTAATTGATCCATTAGTGAATTAGTATCATGTATCAGAATGGACTGTAAGACAAGGCGCGTATGCATTTATTTCATTTATATATTCGATATATATATATATTGATATAGGATATATATAGTATACGGGGGAATAAATAATAAAAAAGTTTCATTAATGAATTTTCTATTGTGGATACATATGTATTCTTAACATATTGAACCGACTACCATTATTAGTATTAAACCAATAGCGATTCATACAAGCTAAATCTTCTACTCGATAATTTGGCCAAAGAAATAATTTCAATTGAATTAATTTTATTTGATTTCTGTGAAGATCTTTCTGTTCATACAAAAATTGACCACAATTTTTGATTCTGTTGAAAGATATTGTATTTTTATCTATAGAATTTATATTGGTTGAATTAAAACAAATTAGGATTCGGAATTCTCTCCGACGTCTAGATGAGAAAATATTTTCAGAAACAATCAAATCGTACTTATTTTTTTCTCTTTTTTTCATTCGATTTTGTTTTTTTACAATTAATTCTTTCTTATCAACATTTTCTCTATATCTTTTTTGATTATTTTGGTCTTTACACTTGGAAACCAATGAAATACCTATGGTTTGATACATAATAAATTGTCCGTCGCCTTTTACAGATAAACGAAGGGGTTCTATAATAAATATTCCTTTTTTGATCAATTCTGTAAAAGTGAAATCTTTCTGCATCAGCATTATATCCAGATGAAATTCTTTCCTTTCAATCGAGGATATAGCAATTTTTTTAGGATTTATCAATCGAAGCAAGAGACAATATACCTTGATATTATTGATCAGATCTTCGTTCAAAAGATTATTCCATCTAAATTGAAAAAGCAAATATTTTTTTCGTAGGAAATCAAATTCTGTTTCCGTACTGCTTTTTTCTTGTTTTTTCTTGCTACGTTTTTTTATATCTGGTCTTGTATAATCTTCGTAAATCTCATTTTGTTGGGTTGAGAGAACCAATTCAAGGTTTCGCTGGTTTTGGGCATCGAATAAAAGATTTGGGTGACTTATAGGTTCTTTTTCTTCTTGATTTCTATTTGTTAATTCAAAAAATTTTTTTTTATTGGATGGTATAAGGATATCTTTTTTTTGCTTTCGATTCATGTTTTTAATTTTATTCAAATTTTTGCGTACGTTAAAATTAAAAAACAGTGACTGAATTGGTATAACCCACGGTTTTTGTTTATATGTATTATAAAATAATACAAATTCAGGAAAGAACCAACGGTTCAGATTGGATATGGGGCAGTTTAATATTTCGTCATTCAGTCTCATCCAATCAAAAAGTTTTTTTTTTTTATTGGATGTGTTGATTTCTTGAGGAATTATGAAATAAAAATTACCTTTTTTATCCATTTTATCAAGAATTTGATAATTATGAGTATCAGTCGTAGTAGTTTTCTTATTGTTAGTACTGATATCGAGCCAGGTTTCAATGTCGACTTTATTTCTAAGACAAAAATTTATAATTGTCCAATCAAAATATTTTCTATCTGGATTTTTCTCTATATCCATAAAATTTTGGAATTCTAGAGAATTAGTGATAGGAATACTCTCCCACATATCAACAAATTTTTTTTTCTGTGTGTTATAGTTATAAGTATCAGAAATTTGTTGATTTTTATTTATTTGAAATGGTAACCCATAATTATTTGAGTCCTTATTATTTTCAGAATCAATAAATTGATATGATAAAAAATCATATCTATAAATTTTTTGAAAATTTTCTTTGTTATTTGGCCATACTATTAAGTGGGTTTTCGAATCCTTTTCTTTTTGATATGAATTTTTTGTTTTCAAATATTTATTGTCAACCTTACAAAGTTCATTGATTTTAATTTGCCCCTTTTGTGGTACTAAATAAAACCATTTTAGATGAGAAAAATCGTATTGATAATGATTTTTTAACCAATTTTTCCATTTATTCCTTCCATAATTTTTATAATTTAATTTTGAAGGAATTATTCCGTGTGTTCGAAAAGAATCTTTTATTTCATTTTTAAGAAATAAAGATGTTTCAGGATATTGAATAACAGACCTGAACTTATACAAGTTCATGACTTGGGTTTGTGATAATTTGTAAAATACATAGGCTTGTGAGAGAGAGGATAAATCAAGAAATATTTTAGAATTATTAATATTATTATTGAAAAGTGAAAGTGATTTTTTTATAGTTGAAATAAATGGGATTTTATTTTGATTTTTTTTATCAAGTCTTTTTTTATTTTTTTCATTATTGTAAATGTATTTATCAATGGATTTTTTTATTGACTCAAGAAAAAATTGTGCATTGACCCTGGAAATATTGCTGATACATGCAAATATATCTATGTATATCCTTTCCCTGAAAAATTTTATAAAATAATGTGATTTACGAATTAATCGAGCAGTTCTTCTTTTAAATATCTGAAAAATATTTTTTTGTATTTCTAATCTTTTAGCACTAGAATTTGTTTTGGTAGGATTAATATTCATTTTTATAGGACTAAAGACTTCTTTTTTGTCTTTTGTAATTCGTTCTATTTTATTTCTGATTGTACTTGTTCGATCAGTTAAATCTTTTAGTTTTTTTTCTATGAGTAAATAATTTGTCCAATCAATGGATCGAATTTTAATAGATGATTTATGAATAATTGGATTATTTATTATAGAATCTTTTTCGTTATTTATTTCACTCGAATCGTCGTTCCATGCGAATACTAAAATTGGATTTACTTTTGAAAGTTGTTTTATTAGGATTTTTATAAATTGAAAGTTTTTTAGAATCCATTTTTCTTTTGGGCCCTTTATATAAAATTTTGTTTGTTTCTTTTTAAATTTTCGAATTTTTTTTTTGAGTTTTTTAAAAATGGGTTTAAAAAAGGAATGTTTTTTTCGGGGAGAACCAAAAGGAAAATCTGTTTCCATTCCCCAAATTGTTAAAAAACAAAAATAATCTTTTGTGTGTTTTTCTTTCTTTGGATCTTTCTGAGAAGGCTTCAATTTATGCCAAGGTTTCAACCGGAAAGGAAATAGTATCTTTATCTGAATACCGTCTCTTAACCAATTTTTAGGAAATTCTGTTTCTGATAATTGAACACCATTATAGGTGCAGTTGACATGTTTTTCTCGATACCAGTCTGTTATATCTTCAGACCATTCGGGACGTTGAAAAAATAATAGACGACCAATATTTTTAGCTATTATCAATAAAGGTAATAAAAAATATTTTCTAATAATTGACTGCATTACTAACATCAACCCCCTTATTGTTTGGGCAAAAAGAATGGTATCCCAGGTTTCTGCAATTTTGATTCGTGCGTCTTCTTTTCTTTCATCTTTTTCCTCTTTTTGTTCGTAATCTTTTTTTTTATCCCACTCTTTTTCAGTATAATCTGAATTTTGAAGTTCTTTTTGTTTTTTTTTTACAATTCGTTTTATTAGTCCAGAAATATAAAATGAAAAAAACGAGGATTTTTCTAATCTGTCTAAAAAAAGCGGGGAATGTACATTTGCTTGAAAGAGTTTCCAAATAACTATTTTACGTCTTTGAGCACGCATAGAACCTTTTATTATATCTCGACGAAAATCTGATTGTTTTGAATAACGTATCAAAGTTACTTCTTCTGTTTGATCAGAATTCTCAGTATCTTTGT